AGACTCATGTAAAGTATATGAGTGCTTCCGCATTTATTCAATATTAGTTAGATAAATTAAAATATATAATTGGCTTGGCTTTCTTTTTTTAGATTTATTTAAATAGTTCTGTTCTAATTTAATATTAATATTCTTTTTTTTTTTATTATTAATATTATTATTGAATATATTATAATATTCAAATTCAAAAATGATTTCGATTCTATTTCCATTATAAGAAAAATCAAATTCTTTCTTTTCGGTAACCTCTAGTCAAAGAATTTCAGAGGCTGTTTTCCGATTGTTTTAGAGAACGAATCGGGAGACGGTAAGGATTAGATCAAATGGAAATAAGAGATGCAAATAAAAGTATGAGTATGCAAACTAATGAAAAGTATGAGTATGCAAACTAATCTATCTTGATTCTTTATTTTTTACTTAATGAAATTAGGGGCAAAATAAAACATAGGTTTTTTTATTCCTACCTGTTAGTAACATTCATTCCCTTAATACTTCCAATGATATCTCTGGATATTTTTTCTTTATGCTTAATATTTTTCAATTCTACTACAAATCAGATAAGAACTTGTTAGATGTTCTAATTGGATTTATTGGATTGTTTCGTCAATGGTGTTATCCCGAAATATATTTTTGACTCTGTACCAGCGATTCCACTATTATTATAAAATTTTTAGTGAAAAATAAAAAAAAAAAAAGAATAATAATACAAGAAAAATTAGTGAACAATAATGAAATAATTCCTTCATATTGATAGAGATAGGAGACAAAATTTACATGGATATAGTAAGTCTTGCTTGGGCTGCTTTAATGGTAGTTTTTACATTTTCCCTTTCCCTTGTAGTATGGGGAAGAAGTGGACTCTAAGGGTACTACTAATTGAGTTAAGGGATCAAATTGTATCAATTGTTTTATAGCTGGGTTCTGAAATTTTTTAACTATTGAATTTAGTTATTTTATTAATAATTTAGTTATTTTATTAATACTAATTAATATTAATACTAATTAATGAAATTCAAATAGATCCGCATTTTGAAATTCTATTGTATTCCAGTGGTGTAATGTATGAAAATAAATATTTATAGATTGGTCCATATTAAACCTAAATTTTTATAGAATAAATAAAACATAGAGTCAAACTTTATACACTACAATAATAGATAGTATAGTAGAAAGAAATAGATTTTATTTCTTTCTACCATACTATCCGGATTTCATAGAATTCTTCTGATTGTAGTCTGATTATTTCATTTAAAACTAAGACCCGAAATTGAAATCCTTTTTTCATTTTTTATTCAATCATTGTCATTGATAAGAAATAAGAAGTCATGTTTAAGTAAAATTAGTCACTTTGACTTACCGTTTTTACGTAAATTATAAGTAAAAAGGCAGTAGGAACTAGAATGAAAAGTGCAGTAGCAATAAATGCGAGAATATTTACTTCCATAATCTCTATGTTTTCTTTCTCTTTAATTTTGAATAAAAACTTCGGGATTTAATCCCATAGAAATGATAAATCTTTCGTCGGTAAATTCAAAGGTATAAATTAATTATATCTCGATGATATCAAATCGGATCAATATCACGAATAACAATATCTGAGCTATCAAATCGATTCATCGTCGAGAATTAAATAGTATAACATAGGAAGATCTTTTATCCATACCAAAAAAAATTTTACTTTCTGATGCAATCAAAAATTCCTTTTCCTTTTTTCTTTTTTTCTTTCTTCGTCGGAACCTTTACCTTAAACTAAAAAAGAAAGAAAAAAAAGGGGATCCCTGTTAGAAATGAGATTTTTTTGTTATTTTTATTCCCTTTCACACACGAAATGAATTGATATCTTTTTTTTGATTGGATTTGTATCCATCGGGACTGACGGGGCTCGAACCCGCAGCTTCCGCCTTGACAGGGCGGTGCTCTGACCAATTGAACTACAATCCCAGGGAAAAAATCATATAGCATACATATTCTTACAATTTCATTCAAACCCTTTCTTTTTTTTTTTATTTTCGATTCGAAGCGTTGTACTATAACTGAAAGAGGCGGACTTTTTTATATATTGATATCTATATGGGTATGCACTTTAGCGAGATCGACACGGATTACAAGTAATCCATTCGTTATTGCCAAATCGATTGAAAAATGAATCAATGAAACAAAAAAGACTCTTTTTTTTTATTTACTTTAATCCTTTCCTTAGACTTTATACTTACTGATCCTGATAGGAATTTAGCAAAATCCTATTTGTAGAAAAAATATGTAATACGGAAAAAAGAAATAGCACTAGGGATGTATGAAATTTTGATTTTTCCGTATCCGAGCACATCGGTCATTTTCGGAGAACAACAAATGGGTTATATCATTTCATGGTGGATCCGCAAATTTTTGGGCCGAGCTGGATTTGAACCAGCGTAGACATATTGCCAACGAATTTACAGTCCGTCCCCATTAACCGCTCGGGCATCGACCCAGGAAGAATCAATTTCAGTCTTTATTGTTTATTGATAATCCCCGATCAATTTCCTTTCGTAGTACCCTACCCCCAGGGGAAGTCGAATCCCCGTTGCCTCCTTGAAAGAGAGATGTCCTAAACCACTAGACGATGGGGGCATACTTGCCCGACCGCCATTATACTATGTTCATAGTATGAACAGTTTTTTGAAATTGTCAATATAATGGAATGATATGATTCGATCAGAAGGATCTTTCCATCTTTCAGAATTCCATAAAATTTTTTGATTCATCATTTAGATTTCGAAATTGTTCATTCCAATCACCAATCTATAATTCAAAAAAAAAAATAGAAAAATGGAAAAAAAGAGATAAGTAATGCGAAAGAAAACAAAAAAAAGATAGAATCCTTTCAGGGAATGATTGATTTGCTGGAACAGGCGAGGGGTTAAAACCTCATTTCTTTTACTTTCATTCATTGTTAATAAGATTTTGATAGGTATATTTCTATCTCACACTAAGCTGGGAAATAAAAAACGAGAATCAATCTGGAAATTGGGTAAAAAGGATAGGGATCAATAAGTTATTGAAAGTTGTTTTTTTTCAATAAGAATTTGGTTGAGGGACAGGACAAATTGAATCCATTTATCAATGATTCGATGAAATATTTGAATTAGTGGGTACATGTATCAATGAAATGAATTTCGTGTTATGATGAGGATGACTTCAATTCGAATCGGTTTTGAAAAAATGCATTCCATTGATATTTATCAAATCCAATATCAATAAATCATTTTTTTAACTATGTAAATTCAATTTCTTGTTCCTTAATGAGTTGGTATGTAAGTAAAATAGATCTATGTACATATATTCTAATATTATTTATATAATAAGTATATGCAGGAACAAATAGATGTACTAAACTCCTATTGGCTGGTTCCTTATTCAGGAATTGAATCAAACGGGCCCTTTTAACTCAGTGTGGTAGAGTAACGCCATGGTAAGGCGTAAGTCATCGGTTCAAATCCGATAAGGGGCTTTTGACTTTTTTTCATAAAACGCCAACAGTAGTATTCCTATTTGCAGGAAGAATAGAGATATTGTTGATATTTGTAAGAAGTTTCAATTTGTAAAATAAAAAAACTAAGGAATAGTATAATTTCATTAAAAAATGGAATTTCGAATTCTAATTCGAATAAGTTATTGTTATCATTCTAATAAATTCGCATATAGTAAAGTAATTCTAGTTAGAATTCGAAATATTATTATTTCAATTATTATTTCTATATATATATATTTTCTTTTTTTAGAATGTGATATCTCCTTTAATTGTCAGATATTACTATTTTCTATTATTACAATCAAAAAAATGGGAAAGATTCTAAAAAAAAGTAAGTGGACCTAACCCATTGAATCATAACTATATCTACTATTCTGATATTCAAATTCGATAGAAATGAAATTCGAACAGTGGATCTTTTTTTGTTTTTAATACTTCTTTGATTTGGACTCCTCAAGAATCTGTCGATATTTCTGATTAAATCTTATTGTTCCTAGCAGAAGGACTTATTCTATTCTAAATTCCAACATAACAAGTCTTTTGACTTTAAAATATCTTTTTTTCCGAATGCAAGAAAAGATCAATTTACATTTCTATTATTTCTTTAAGATATGATATATATCTATAGAAATAATAGAAAAATACATCAAATCATGACTTCGCGTATCAAATATTTTCTTTTCATATCTATGCATACGAGATTTTTACGGCAATTAATGGATGCGAGAAAGAAACTTTCACTTACAATCTCTTATTATTAAAAAAAATTCCATACAATATTAAAGAATATGACAGATAGATAAAAAAAGTAAATAGAAAAAATATTCGAATTTCTTACCTCGATCTGTAAAAAAAGTATACTTTGGAGTTTTTTTAATCTGAAAGAAAGGAAAATAGAACAAAGAAGACAATAAAAGAAAAAAATGTAAAATAGAACGTAATAAAATATACGATCCTCTAGTAGTTTCCTAGACATAGAAATTAGAAGAATGTATAAAACTATTTATTTTTATTTCACGAACAAGATTATTTGATAAAAGGAGAGTAGTCTGTCCGGGGATCTACTGGTAACGAGAGTGAGAAAAGGGATCATTTTAAGTTCATGGATTTTACCTAGGTATTAATAGACCAAAAAAGGATTTTTCTATTCGAAACCCATTATAAAAGAAGGGACAGTCTACGAGAAAAAAATTTTATATAAAATATATAATGAAAAAAAACCTCGAAGGTCCCATCCCTGAAAATGCTATGAGGTGTTCGGAAATGGTTGAAGTAGTTGAATAGGAGGATCACTATGACTATAGCTCTTGGTAAATTTACCAAAGATGAAAATGATTTATTTGATATTATGGATGACTGGTTACGGAGGGACCGATTCGTTTTTGTGGGTTGGTCCGGTCTATTGCTCTTTCCTTGCGCCTATTTCGCCTTGGGGGGTTGGTTCACAGGTACCACCTTTGTAACTTCATGGTATACTCATGGATTGGCA